TATCTATGGGGCATTAGGAATCAAAATTTGGATATTTGCAGACGAGGAATAATGGGCCTTTCGTTGTCTTTCTGTTCCATCCATCCGGCAATTGAATAAAAAATCACAAACTCGTTCATTTTTTTCCGTTCAATCAAAAAAATGAGAATTTTTTCGAATTCTTAATTCTATAGGGTTGAATAACAATTCGATTGACTCCATCTCCATATAATTGCTATGCTTAGTGTGTGACTCGTTGGTTTTTTATTTAGAGTTAGGTTAGGATTAAAAAACAAAGGGCCATCCCCTAGTATGAACTAATAACTATATAACTAATAACCAGCTCATTGCTTCGTATTATCTGGATCCAAGGAACCAGTCGCTATATGATGTATTGATCATATTGTTGTAGCAACTGAAGCATTTTTTTTTACATAAAAGAAAAATCAATCTATAAGGTTGTGAAGCAAAAACAAAGGGATATGGATAAATGGAGGGGTGAGAGAAAGAAAGAAAAAGAATAGCAATGATATATGATTCCAATATGTATGGTCTATGAACTATCTTATAAAAGGCAATGTAATAAAGCATTAATGTATTCGTCCATAATTAATAATTAGATTCGATGAATATGAATACAATTTATACGAAAAATAAAAAAGAATAAAGAGCGCCGAGTCAATAAAGACTGAGAAGATTGATTCAGGAACAAATTTTATTAGGAGCTCCATTGCAGAGTTCGGGCCTAGTCATTAATCGAGAAGCGATGGGAACGACAGAACCTGTGACTGAGGAAGATTCCCTTGAAAACGAATCCTAATGATTCATTGGGTGGGATGGCGGAACGAGCCAAGAACCAATTCATTTATTCTGATAGGTCATGGAACGCCCCTACGAATGAAAGGGATGTTGAAAGAGCAAATATTCGCCCGCGAAAGCCTTACTGGATTGCTAAGTTTTGGGCAATTCAATAAAAATAAATAAAATAAAGGTAAAAATAAATGAAGATTCATTAATTATAAAATGGAATTTATCATTTTATTTTATTCCTACGTGTACGTGACAGATTATATCTCAAAAAATTCCATGATTCATTATTCATTCAATTCAAAATATATACAATATTATTTAATCGTTTCATTCGCGAGGAGCTGGATGAGAAGAAACTCTCATGTCCAGTTCTGCAGTAGAGATGGCATTGAGAAACAACCATCAACTATAACCCCAAAAGAACCAGATTTCGTAAACAACATAGAGGAAGAATGAAGGGAATATCTTATCGAGGCAATCGAATTTGTTTCGGCGGATACGCCCTTCAGGCACTTGAACCCGCTTGGATCACATCTAGACAAATAGAAGCGGGGCGACGAGCCATGGCACGATATGCGCGTCGTGGTGGAAAAATATGGGTACGTATATTTCCAGACAAACCTGTTACAGTAAGGCCTACCGAAACACGTATGGGTTCGGGGAAAGGATCTCCCGAATATTGGGTATCCGTCGTTAAACCGGGTCGAATACTTTATGAAATGGGTGGAGTATCAGAAATTGTAGCCAGAGAAGCTATTTCTATAGCTGCGTCCAAAATGCCTATACGAACTCAATTCGTTATTGCGGGATAGGGATATGGAACGAAAGGAAAGGGGCCTTGTGATGAAAAAACCGCAGTTTTTTTATTTCTGGACAAACAATCTTTCTTCTTTTTTTCTTCGCCCTTTAGTTAGTTAGCATTGAAAGAAAAAAGAGAAAAATAATAAGAATGATATGATTCAACCTCAGACCTATTTAAATGTAGCGGACAACAGCGGGGCTAGAGAATTAATGTGTATTCGAATCATAGGAGCTAGTAATCGCCGATATGCTCATATTGGTGACGTTATTGTTGCTGTAATCAAAGAAGCAGTTCCCAATATGCCTCTACAAAGATCAGAAGTGATCAGAGCTGTAATTGTACGTACATGTAAAGAACTCAAACGTGACAATGGTATGATAATACAATATGATGACAATGCAGCAGTTGTCATTGATCAAGAAGGAAATCCCAAAGGAACTCGAGTTTTTGGTGCGATCGCTCGGGAATTGAGACAGTTGAATTTTACTAAAATAGTCTCATTAGCTCCTGAGGTATTATAAATAGATTCTAAATAAATACTAATAGATGAAAACATAATAAAACATAAAAAAAGGGAGGTTCATAGTAAGATATCTGAACTGAATTAGATTCCATTAATTAGTAGAATGCATTAGTAGATTGTTTCTCACGCATATACCTTTAATAATTCATGAAAAAAAAAGAGTAGAGCATGCTGATTATATAAAAACCCGGAGGCACCAATAATTATAGTTCATCATGGGTAGGGACACTATTGCCGAAATAATAACTTCTATACGAAATGCTGACATGGATAAAAAAGGAACGGTTCGAATAGCATCTACAAATATCACTGAAAACATTGTTAAAATACTTCTACGCGAAGGCTTTATCGAAAATGTGAGAAAACATCGAGTAAGCAAGAAATATTTCTTGGTTTCAACTCTGCGACATAGAAGGAATAGAAAAGGGCCATATAGAACTGTTTTAAAACGTATCAGCCGACCCGGCCTACGAATCTATTCCAACCATCAACGAATTCCTAGGATTTTAGGAGGAATGGGTATTGTAATTCTTTCGACTTCTCGAGGTATAATGACAGACCGAGAGGCTCGACTAGAAGGAATCGGGGGAGAAATTTTGTTATATATATGGTGATCTTTATGATCTACGAATTGCATCCGTAGGAAAACTTCCTATTTTTTTTTTGAAAAAAGAGGAAGGGTTGTCTAATATCACTCCTACTCCATGAGTTGATAATTAAAGGGGTTACCTGGAATGAAAGAACAAAAATGGATTCATGAAGGTTTAATTACTGAATCACTTTCCAATGGTATGTTTCGGGTTCGTAGTGACTTTTCAACATTCCTCTCGTTCGGATACAATCGGAGGTTCCAAATTTCAAGAGACTTATTTTCTTTTCTTCGAAGGAGTAGATTCAAAATTTAAATAAAATTAAGGAGAAACAAATATGAAAATTAGGGCGTCCGTTCGTAAAATTTGTGAAAAATGTCGACTGATCCGCAGGCGGGGACGAATTATAGTAATTTGTTTCAACCCGAGGCATAAACAGAGACAGGGATAAATTTTTTATTAAAAGAGACTCTCCAAAGGACTCAATACACAAACAAATAAAGGACCCATTTTGACATGAAAATAAAATATACGTATATTTCTGACTCATATTTAGGAGATGATAAAATATGACAAAAACCATAACAAGAATTGGCTCACGTAAGAGTGGGCGCATTAGTTCACGTAAGACTGGACGTCGAATACCAAAAGGGGTTATTCATGTTCAAGCAAGTTTCAACAATACCATTGTAACAATCACAGATATACGGGGTCGGGTTGTTTCTTGGGCCTCCGCCGGTACTTGCGGCTTCAAGGGCACAAGAAGAGGGACGCCGTTTGCTGCCCAAACCGCAGCCGCAAACGCTATTCGTACAGTAGTAGATCAGGGTATGCAACGAGCAGAAGTTATGATAAAGGGTCCTGGTCTTGGAAGAGATGCAGCACTACGAGCCATTCGTAGAAGTGGTATACTATTAAGTTTTGTCAGAGACGTAACCCCTATGCCACATAATGGGTGTAGGCCTCCTAAAAAAAGGCGTATATAGAAATCAGAATTGAGAATTGAACGAATTTCAAGAGAAAGAAATGATTAAATGATCGGATCAAATAATATGACTATGTTTCGAGAAGAAGTAGCAGTATCTACTCGGACACTACAGTGGAAGTGTGTTGAATCAAGAGAAGACAGTAAGCGTTTTTATTATGGACGTTTTATTCTGTCTCCGCTTATGAAAGGTCAAGCTGATACAATAGGCATTGCGATGCGAAGGGCTTTGCTTGGAGAAATAGAAGGAACATGTATTACACGCGCAAAATCTGAAAAGATACCACATGAATATTCTACCATAGAAGGTATTGAAGAATCCGTACATGAAATTTTAATTAATTTGAAAGAAATTGTATTGAAAAGTAATCTGTATGGAACTCGCGACGCATCTATTTGCGTCAAGGGTCCTGGATATGTAACTGCTCAAGACATCATCTCACCACCTTCTGTGGAAATCGTTGATACTACACAGCATATAGCTAGCCTGACGGAACCAATTGATTTTTGTATTGGATTACAAATCGAGAGTAATCGAGGATATCGTATGAAAACACCAAATAACGCTGAAGAAGGAAGTTATCCAATAAATGCTGTATTCATGCCTGTTCGAAATGCAAATCATAGTATTCATTCTTATAGTAATGGGAATGAAAAACAAGAGATACTTTTTCTCGAAATATGGACGAATGGAAGTTTAACTCCTAAAGAAGCACTTTACGAAGCCTCCCGTAATTTGATTGATTTATTTATTCCGTTTCTACATGCAGAAGAACAAGATAAAAATGTAGAGGACAATCAAAATAGGGTTACTTTACCCTTTTTCACTTTTCATGATGGATTGGATAAACTAAGAAAAAAAAAAGAAATCGAATTGAAATGTTTTTTTATTGACCAATTAGAATTGCCTTCGAGGACCTATAATTGCCTCAAAAGGTCCAATATACATACATTATTAGACCTTTTGAATAAGAGTCAAGAAGATCTTATGAAAATTGAACATTTTCGCATAGAAGATGTAAAACAGATATTGGTCATTATACAAAAACATTTCGTAATTGATTTACCTAACAATAAGTTTTTTATTTGTTGAAGTCCATTGGAATTGGAATGATTTCATCTTTTTTTTTTTGCTTAAATTTATTCAGCACGATCCGTATATTATATTAAATATAGATTCAGAATTAACTGGAATAAACGTATCTTTCTAGGGAAGTGAATCTTCCCTAGAAAGATACGTTGTGATATTTTATTTCACGGTGGAATCAATTTGAAAAAGACCTAAAGTTAGAGATTTATCAATAGGTAATG